GTGCTGATTCTTTCTAACGAAGAGATCTTGGTGGAATTGCCACATATGAAATTGAGCACAATTTTGCAAAGAAATACCCCACTTGTTTCTCGAGAAGAGATGGGAAACATGCTCAATATAATTTGATTGAATAGTTGCCTCAGCTCCTTGTTGTTTGAAGAACCCCCCCCCTTCAATTGGTCTTTTTTCACGAAAAGCGGACATGAGATAACAAATCAAGTCTTTCCCTAAGACTTCGAATAGCTGTCCCGAATTCAAGTTGAGTATGTTTCGCTTCTTCCTCGGAGAAAGACTATCAAACAATTCCCAATCATGGTCCTTGCGGATCAGATCATCCGTATAGGATAAAAAAAGAAACTCCAGATATTTGCGATCTCTCTCTTTGAATGAGATCTCAATTCCAGCTACGGTTTTATTAGATACCTTACAACTAGAATCCCTCTTTTTTCCGATCCGGTTCCTCCACCACCGCGAACCCCGGTTAGATTCAGGCATGATACACTTTTTATTTATTGGGAGAACCCAAGTACTCTCTTGCGGATCCACGAAACAACTCTCAGAACTATTTTTCCCTTTTGGAAGATACAGGGGCGAAACAATCAACCTATTGATATTGCAAGACCAAAAAGATTCTTCCAATGTCTCATTTCTGGGTCCAATGGAATTCATAGGTATAGGAAGAAGCCCCATCAAATAGAGATTTTTTCTTTCGACAATCTTTCGATTGTTAATACGAGATATAAGGACCGCTACTACAAGCAGTACTATACCTTTGATCGTGAAATATCGATTGCTTCTTGAACCCTGTGAATCACGTGAAAGTAAGATACTCCAAATTCGGGGGTCAAAGAGTTTCATAAAACGTTCTTGGTGGAAAAGAATGTGAGTGAAAGATCCCACTGAATTGAATTTGGTCCATGAATCTAAGAAATAGTGAGAATTCTTGATCTCTCTCAATATCTCTCTCAATTCGAAGATCCAGGATTTAAATTGATGTCCTCTCATTGATTCCTCCTAAAGATTTCATTTCAATTGGAATTTGGTTATTCACGATGTACGATGATCCCTGTTAAGCATCCATGGCTGAATGGTTAAAGCGCCCAACTCATAATTGGCAAATTCGTAGGTTCAATTCCTGCTGGATGCACGCCAATGGGAACGTTCAATAAGTCTATTAGAATTGGCTCTGTATCAATGGAATCTCATCATCCATACATACCGAATTGGTATGGTATATTCATACCATAACATATGAACAGTAAGAACTAGAATTCTTATCGATACTGGAACTCATAGGGAAGAAAATGGATTTATGGATGGAATCAAATATGCAGTATTTACAGAAAAAAGTATTCGGTTATTGGGGAACAATCAATATACTTCTAATGTCGAATCAGGATCAACTAGGACAGAAATAAAACATTGGGTCGAACTCTTCTTTGGCGTCAAGGTAATAGCTATAAATAGTCATCGAGTCCCCGGAAAGGGTAGAAGAATGGGACCTATTATGGGACATACAATGCATTACAAACGTATGATCATTACGCTTCAACCGGGTTATTCTATTCCACCTCTTATAGAGAAAAGAACTTAAAGCAAAATACTTAATAACACGGCAATACATTTATACAAAACTTCTACCCCGAGCACACGCAATGGAGCCATAGACAGTCAAGTAAAATCCAATCCACGAAATAATTTGATCCATGGACAGCGTCGTTGTAGTAAAGGTCGTAATGCCAGAGGAATCATTACCGCAGGGCATAGAGGGGGAGGTCATAAGCGTCTATACCGAAAAATAGATTTTCGACGGAATGAAAAAGACATATCTGGTAGAATCGTAACCATAGAATACGACCCTAATCGAAATGCACACATTTGTCTCATACACTATGGGGATGGTGAGAAGAGATATATTTTACATCCCAGAGGGGCTATAATTGGAGATACCATTGTTTCTGGTACAGAAGTTCCTATATCAATGGGAAATGCCCTACCTTTGAGTGCGGTTTGAACTATTGATTTACGTAATTGGAAGTAACCAATTAGGTTTACGACGAAACCTAGAAATCGATCACTGATCCAATTTGAGTACCTCTACGGGAGAAACCTCAGCAGAAAACTGTTGAGTAACGGCAGCAAGTGATTGAGTTCAGTAGTTCCTCATAGAAAATTATTGACTCTAGAGATATGGTAATATGGAGAAGACAAAATTGTTTGAAGCACGCACAGAACCGGAAGCACCCCTTGTTTCAAAGAGAGGAGGACGGGTTATTCACATTTAATTTGATGGTCAGAGGCGAATTAAAAGCTAAACAGTGGTAATTATAAAGATCCCCGGGGAAAAATAGAGATGTCTCCTACGTTACCCATAATATGTGGAAGTATCGACGTAATTTCATAGAGTCATTCGGTCTGAATGCTACATGAAGAACATAAGCCAGATGACGGAACGGGGAGACCTAGGATGTAGAAGATCATAACATGAGTGATTCGGCAGATTTGGATTCCTAATATATCCACTCATGTGGTACTTCATCATATGATTCATATAAGATCCATCTGTCTAGATATCATCATATACATCTAGAAAGCCGTATGCTTTGGAAGAAGCTTGTACAGTTTGGGAAGGGGTTTTTATTGATAAAAAGAAGAATCTACTTCAACCGATATGCCCTTAGGCACGGCCATACATAACATAGAAATCACACTTGGAAAGGGTGGACAATTAGCTAGAGCGGCAGGTGCTGTAGCAAAACTGATTGCAAAAGAGGGTAAATCGGCCACATTAAGATTACCATCTGGGGAGGTCCGTTTGATATCCAAAAACTGCTTAGCAACAGTCGGACAAGTGGGTAATGTTGGGGTGAACCAAAAAAGTTTGGGTAGAGCCGGATCTAAGCGTTGGCTAGGTAAGCGTCCTGTAGTAAGAGGAGTAGTTATGAACCCTGTAGACCATCCCCATGGGGGCGGTGAAGGGAGAGCCCCAATTGGTAGAAAAAAACCCACAACTCCTTGGGGTTATCCTGCGCTTGGAAGAAGAAGTAGGAAAAGGAAAAAATATAGTGATAGTTTTATTCTTCGTCGCCGTAAATAAATAGGAATATAGAAAATCTAATTTTTAGAATTTGAAATCATGTGATGGGCGAACGACGGGAATTGAACCCGCGCGTGGTGGATTCACAATCCACTGCCTTGATCCACTTGGCTACATCCGCCCCTTATCTAGCTAAAGGATTTTCTTTTTCCATATTGTATTTATTCTTACCTTCATACTTAGATCAATATATTGGGCATAGAATGCCAATTTTTAAAATGTAATAGTAATATAAGGAGTAATCCGCTGTGACACGTTCAATAAAAAAAAATCCTTTTGTAGCTAATGATTTATCGGAAAAAATTGAAAAACTAAATATAAGGGAGGAGAAAGAAATAATAGTAACTTGGTCTAGGGCATCTACCATTATACCCACAATGATTGGCCATACAATAGCTATTCATAATGGAAAGGAACATTTACCCATTTATATAACAGATCGTATGGTGGGTCATAAATTGGGAGAATTCGTGCCTACTCTCACTTTCGCAAGACATGCAAAAACCGATAATAAATCTCGTCGTTAATTTCTTTATTTTTTTTTAGTAAAAAAGACAGTTTTTATTCATTTAGTGGGGGATAACCTTATGATAAATAGAAAGAACTCACGTTGGAGTACAGAAATTAAAGCTTTAGCTCAACATAAACATATATGTATGTCTGTTTTCAAAGCACGAAGAGTAATTGATCAGATTCGCGGACGTTCCTATGAAGAAGCACTTATGATACTAGAACTTATGCCTTATCGAGCATCTTATCCCATTTTGAAATTGGTTTATTCCGCAGCAGCAAATGCTAGTAATAACATAGGCTTAAACAAAGCTTATTTATTTATTAGTGAAGCTAAAGTCAACGCAGGTACTATTGTGAAAAAGTTAAGACCCCGGGCTCGAGGACGTAGTTATCCGATAAAAAGACCTACTTGTCATATAACAATTGTAGTGAGGGATAAATCTAAATTATTTAGAGATAATAGAAAAATATGGGACAAAAAATAAATCCACTTGGTTTCAGACTTGGTACAACCCAAAGTCATCATTCCTTTTGGTTCGCACAACCACAAAATTATTCCGCAGGTGTACAGGAAGATGAAAAAATACGGAATTGTATCAAGGATTATGTACAAAAAAATAAGAGAACGTCCTCAGGTTTCGAAGGAATTGCACGTATACAAATAAAAAAAAGAATCGATTTGATCCAAGTCATAATCCATATTGGATTCCCTAATTTATTAATAGAGGGCCGAACACGAGGAATCGAAGAATTACAGATGAATGTACAAAAGGATTTTCATTCTGTAAACCGTAAACTTAACATTGCTATAACAAGAGTTGAAAACCCTTATGGACAACCTAATATTCTTGCAGAATATATAGCTTTACAATTAAAAAATAGAGTTTCATTTCGAAAGGCAATGAAAAAAGCTATTGAATTAACTGAACAAACGGATACAAAGGGAATTCAAGTACAAATTGCCGGGCGTATTGACGGAAAAGAAATTGCACGCGTCGAATGGATCAGAGAAGGTAGGGTTCCTCTACAAACAATTCGTGCTAAAATTGATCATTGTTCCTATGCAACTCGAACTATCTATGGAGTATTAGGCATAAAAATTTGGATATTTGTAGACGAGAAATAATGTACTTTTATTTGTCTTGCCGTTCTGTCCAGCGATAGAACAAACGAAAAAGACATGACAAATTTCATTCTTTATTCCGTTAAATAAAACAAAACCAAGCAATTAAAATTCTATATTCTATAAGGTTGAATAAAAATTAGATTGACCATTTAGTATAAATGCTATGCTTAGTGTGTGACTCGTTAGTTTTTTAGAGTTTAGAGTATAGTTGGATTAAAAAAATTTGACCAACCCTCACTATGAACTTACTAACTATATAAACTTATAACCAACTTATAGCTTCATATTGTCGAGATTCCAATAAACAGTCACTATATGACTGAATCAATCATATAGTTGTAGCAACTGAAATTTTTAAAAGGTTGCGAAGCAAAAATAAAGGGATGTGGATAAATGGAAGGATGATAGAAAGAGAGAATAAAAGTATCAATGATATATTATTCCAATATGTATGGTCTATGAATTATCTCACAAAGGCAGTGTGATAAAGCATCAATACTGATATAATATCAATAATTAAAAATTTTTGATAAAGAGCCTTAGGTTAATAGAAACTAAGAAAATTGACTCAGGAACAAATTTTGTTGGGGCTCCATTGCAGAGTTTGGGCCTAACCATTAACGAAGAGGCTATAGGAACGACAGAACCCATGATTGCATAAGATTCCATTGAAAACAAATGAATCCTAATGATTCATTGGGGGGGATGGCGGAACGAACCAAGAACAAATTAATTTATTCTAAAAGTCAAAGGTCTGACCCTATGAATAAAGCACGAAAGAGTGAATATTCGCCCGCGAAACCTGTAGTAATATTAATGAATCATTTCATTCGCGAGGAGCCGGATGAGAAGAAACTCTCATGTCCGGTTCTGCAGTAGAGATGGAATTTAATTAATAAAGAACCATCAACTATAACCCCAAAAGAACAAAATTTCGTAAACAACATAGAGGAAGAATGAAGGGAATATCTTTTCGAGGTAATCGTATTTGTTTCGGCGGATACGCTCTTCAAGCACTTGAACCCGCTTGGATCACGGCTAGACAGATGGAAGCAGGACGAAGAGCAATGACACGATATGCGCGTCGTGGCGGAAAAATATGGGTACGTATATTTCCCGACAAACCTGTTACAGTAAGACCCGCAGAAACACGTATGGGTTCAGGGAAGGGGGCCCCCGAATATTGGGTATCTGTTGTTAAACCGGGTCGAATACTTTATGAAATGGGCGGAGTATCAGAAACTGTAGCCAGAGCAGCTATTAAAATAGCTGCGCGTAAGATGCCTATACGAACTCAATTCGTTATTGAGGGATAGGGATGCATAAATAAAAAGAAAGGTGATGATGAAAAAATATAGGTTTATTTTTTTTTATAGACAGACAATATTTCTTTTTATTTATTTATCTTTTATCCTTTGCAACGAAATAACAGATTAAAATAAAAATGATATGATTCAACCTCAGACTCTTTTGAATGTAGCGGATAATAGTGGAGCTCGAAAATTGCTGTGTATTCGAATCTTAGGAGCTGGTAACCAACGATATGCTCATATTGGTGACGTTGTTGTTGCCGTAATCAAAGAAGCAGTACCAAATATGCCTTTAGAAAGATCAGAAGTTATTAGGGCTGTAATTGTGCGTACATGTAAAGAACTCAAACGTGACAACGGCATGATAATACGATATGATGACAATGCCGCGGTTGTTATTGATCAAGAAGGAAATCCAAAAGGAACTCGAGTTTTTGGTGCAATCGCTCGGGAATTGAGACAGTTGAATTTTACTAAAATAGTTTCATTAGCTCCTGAGGTATTATAAATACTAATAGTATATTTAACTATGATATAGCGGGGTATCCGAGAGGGGTCAAGTCAATTAGTAGATTGTGTATCACGCATATATTTTTAATTAATATAAATAAAAAAAAAAAAATAATAATAAAAAACATGTTGATTATATCAAAATTAGGGGGTACCAAAAATTATAGTTCACCATGGGTAAGGATACTATTGCCGATATAATAACTTCTATAAGAAATGCTGACATGGATAAAAAAAGAACGGTTCGAATAGCATCTACTAATATTACCGAAAACATTGTGAAAATACTTCTACGAGAGGGTTTTATCGAAAACATTCGTAAACATCAGGAAAGTAACAAATGTTTCTTGGTTTTAACCCTACGACATAGAAGGACTCGAAAGGGAATATATAGAACTATTTTAAAACGTATCAGCCGACCAGGTCTACGAATCTATTCCAACTATCAACGAATTCCTAAAATTTTAGGTGGAATGGGGATTGTAATTCTTTCTACTTCTCGAGGTATAATGACAGATCGAGAAGCTCGACTAGAAAAAATCGGGGGAGAAATTTTGTGTTATATATGGTGATCTTACACCCCTTCCTCCTGTTATCTTAATTTTCTTTCTAACTTACGGGAGACGTATAATTTATAGAATTATAGAATTCGCAACAAGGATTCGAACTATTAGTTGATTTTTTTAAACATTACTTTCGTGAAGATACAATTTTAAATTAACAAAAAGAAAGAAACTTCTTTTTCCAAGGAATAAATTCAGAATTAAGGTAAGGAATAAGAAATATGAAAATAAGGGCTTCTGTTCGTAAAATTTGTGAAAAATGTCGACTTATCCGTAGGCGTGGACGGATTATAGTGATTTGTTCCAATCCGAGACATAAACAGAGACAGGGGTAATCTTTCTAAACTAAATAAAGAACTTTCTAAAATAAAAAGAAGGACCCGTGTAAGTGTAAAAGAATCTGTTTTAACATGAGATGGATATCTCCGTATCTTTCCGTATATTTCTGACTCATATTTATGAGATGATAAAATATGACAAAACCTATCCCAAGAATTAGTTCGCGTAAGAATGGGCGTATTGGTTCACGTAAGAATGGACGTAGAATACCAAAAGGTGTTATTCATGTTCAAGCAAGTTTCAACAATACCATTGTAACTGTTACGGATGTACGAGGGCGGGTAGTTTCTTGGGCCTCCGCGGGTACTTCTGGATTCAAAGGCACAAAAAGAGGGACACCTTATGCGGCTCAAGCAGCAGCTATAAATGCTATTCGTACAGTAGTTGATCAGGGCATGCAACGAGCAGAAGTTATGATAAAAGGACCCGGTCTTGGAAGAGATGCAGCATTACGAGCCATCCGTAGAAGTGGTCTACTATTAAGTTTCGTGCGCGATGTAACACCTATGCCACATAATGGATGTCGACCTCCTAAAAAAAGACGTGTGTAGGAATAAGAATTAAATGGATTTCAAGAGAAATAAATAATTCAATAATCTGATTAAATAACAATATTTAGTATGGTTCGAGAGGAAGTAGGAGGGTCCACTCGAACATTACAGTGGAAGTGTGTTGAATCAAGAATAGATAGTAAGCGTCTTTATTATGGTCGTTTCATTCTGTCCCCGCTTATAAAAGGTCAAGCCGATACCATAGGTATCGCCATGCGAAGGGCTTTACTTGGAGAAATAGAAGGAACATGTATCACACGTGCAAAATCTGAGAAGGTAACACATGAATATTCTACAATAGTAGGTATTAAAGAATCAGTCCACGAAATCTTAATAAATTTGAAAGAAATTGTATTGAGAAGTAACCTATATGGAATTAGAGACGCATCTATTTGCGTCAGAGGTCCTAGACACGTAACCGCTCAAGATATCATCTCACCACTTTCTGTAGAAATAGTTGACACGACACAGCATATAGCTAACCTTACGGAACCAATTGATTTATGTATTAAATTACAAATTAATAGGGATCGCGGATATCGTATAAAACCCACAAATAACTCTCAAGATGGAAGTTACCCTATAGATGCCGTATTCATGCCTGTTCGAAATGCAAATCATAGTATTCATTCTTATGGGGATGGGAATGAAAAACAAGAGATACTTTTTCTAGAAATATGGACGAATGGGAGTTTAACTCCTAAGGAAGCACTTTATGAAGCTTCTCGTAATTTGATTGATTTATTTATTCCTTTTCTACATACAGAGGAAGAGGGCATTAATTTCGCAGAAAATAAAAACCGGTTTACTTTACCCCCTTTTACCTTTCAAGATAGATTAACTAATTTTAATAAAAACAAAAAAAGAATTCCATTGAAATGTATTTTTATTGACCAATTAGAATTGCCTTCCAGGACCTATAATTGTCTCAAAAGGTCCAATATACATACATTATTGGACCTTTTGAGTAATAGTCAAGAAGACCTTATGAGAATTGAATATTTTTGCATAGAAGATGTAAAACAAATATTAGACACCCTACAAAAGCATTTCGCAATCGATTTAACTAATAAAAATTTTTTATTTTAAATCTATTATAGATTATATATCTTTTTATTTGCATCTTCTTTCTTTTTAGATTATAAACGAAGATGCAAATAAAAAGATATATAAATAAAATCTCAATCAAAATTATAAATTTAGTTTTTAATCTTCAGCACGATCCGTACTCAGCTCAGAATGGAGTATAATCAAATTAATGTATCTAAGGAATAGTCTTGCTTCAAAGTCAATCTTCCCTAGATACTTAATACTTATACACTTATACACGGTATTTCAAAGTTGAATCCATTTGAATTTAAAAAAGACCTAAAGTTAGGGATTTATCAATAGGTAATGTTGCTCCAATACCTAACCAAAGAGCTACTACGGTACCGATCAAAAAGACTGTTGTAGCTACTGGACGACGAAATGGATTTTGGAATTTATTGACATTCTCCAAAAAGGGTACTGTCAATAATCCCGTTGGTACTGAAACCATTAAAAGAACACCCAATAACTTATTGGGTACTGTACGGAGTATTTGAAATACGGGAAAGAAGTACCATTCAGGTAATATTTCCAAAGGAGTCGCAAATGGATCCGCCGGTTCACCAATCATTGACGGTTCTAAAACCGCTAAGCCCACGTTACACGCAATAGTACCTAGAATTACTACCGGAAAAATATATAAAAGATCATTGGGCCATGCGGGTTCTCCATAATAATTATGCCCCATCCCTTTAGCCAATTTAGCTCTTAATACAGGATCATTCAAATCAGGTTTTTTTGTTATTGGGATAGGTGAATTCTTAATTCTTAGGAATCCATCCTCCGAAGGAACCGGACATGATAATTTTTAATCATCCGGCTCGAGCAAGAATCAAATAGAAGTAGATCCGTATAAAATATATATATTAAAAATATATATATTAAAAAAATATATATTAATATATGCGCTATATAGCTATATATTAATATATAATGACTCAATGTAAGAAATACCTAGTTCAATTTTCCGAAGTTGCAATTATTCATTTCAAAGAATTAAGTTCTTACGGATAAATGCTCAATATCCAAGTAGGCTTATAAATTTGATCATGATCAAGTGCTTTTTGGATTGTCTCATGTCTTTTGATTGATGTTTATCCCCGCAACATCTCGATTTTCTTAAATACAAACAAAAGTATTTACTTGTTACTAATAAAGTATAGCCTCCATTCTTCCTTAGATCCCTTATTTCACTCCGATAGTATCGTAGATCTGGATCAATGCAGAGGAAATGAATGCATTTCTATACTATAAATAAAATTCAAATAAATAAGTGGAATAGATACAACATTGGGTCGTGCCACATTATTTATTCTATGCTTCTATTCTACGGGATCTTGCGGAGCCTGCTCATACATGACATGATTCGGGTATGATCATAGAAAAAATTCTCCTCAAGTGAACCGGCATATCCCTACTTATAGTAGGGGGACTTACGTGGTGGTTGGATGCGGAGACACATTTTATTTGGTTGTGAATTCCAACGTGGCAGATAAAATCATATATCTGCATGGCCCAATCAATAGTTCAAGTCACACACTCCCATAATCCATCTTCTCTTCAGAGAATCCACTTCAACTATTGGTATCAAATAAGGAATACAATACTTCAGAGTTGAAGAGGGGTATCCAAATAACATGTCTTATTTTTAAATAATCCATATTTGTAGCAATGAAATACAAGACTATTTTTTCTTCCTCCCCGAAATGATATATGATCAAAATTTAGATGATATATCTTCTCTATAAAGGACCTGAAATACCTTGCTTACGTATCATTGGGAAGTGCATTAACATAAATACGGCAGTAAGAAGAGGCAATACAAAAGTGTGTAAACTATAAAAACGAGTCAAAGTGGATTGGCCCACACTAGCACTTCCGCGTAATAGCTCCACCAAAGGTGATCCTATTACAGGAATCGCATCGGGTACTCCTGTCACAATTTTTACTGCCCAATAACCTATTTGGTCCCGAGGTAAAGAATAACCAGTTACACCAAAAGACGCAGTCAATACGGCCAGAATCACACCTGTAACCCAAGTTAATTCGCGGGGTTTTTTAAATCCCCCTGTGAGATACACACGAAATACGTGCAAAATCATCATTAGAACCATCATACTTGCTGACCATCGATGAACTGATCGGATTAACCAACCAAAGTTAGCCTCAGTCATTATGTATTGAACAGAGGAAAAAGCCTCTGTAACGGTTGGACGATAATAAAAAGTCATAGCAAAACCCGTAGCTACTTGTACTAAAAAACAAGTAAGTGTGATCCCCCCTAGACAATAAAATATGTTGACATGAGGAGGAACATATTTACTAGTTATATCATCTGCAATCGCCTGAATCTCGAGACGTTCTTCGAACCAATCATATACTTTATTGGGATAGGTAACAGACCCCCCCTGAGAACCGTATATGAGAATTTCACCTCGTACGGCTCAAGCAGAAACAACACAAATCAAATACGGATTTTAACGGATATGTATAATATAAAATTCAAATAAGCCACTTGATTCAATTTGCCCCAAAGATACGAAATAACAAAAATCCGGAATCTCTTCTTTGTGATGATAATGCCAAAAATATCAAGTTGGCTCCCCTGTTCTTCTTTTATTTATGTTAATTGTTAAATTAAAATAAAGGCCTCTTGAATCTTCTCTTTCCTATTATTTTTGTTTTTTGCGTAATAATGCGGATTGACTCTTGGTTTACTAGTTATTTATAGGAATTCCCTTGTTGAGACCCTGTGAATCAATTGAAACCTCAGATTCATACTAAGAACCACGATGATTTAATAAAACCCGCGCTAAACGCAAAGGTTCTCTGAGTAAGAACCATTTGATCATCACTTATCCAATTTCAATGAATGGATGTAATTAATAACTCAACAAAATCTAAAAAAAAAAAAGGGTGTTCGTCGACCCAATTCAGTCTGAAGGAAGAAAAAGCGTTTGATTTAGAAAATACCTAATTTGCATTTTTTTGAGTCCGGTCGCGAGGTCTGACTGAATAGTAGGTATGAATCATAGTTCAAATATTTCTTTTCTTGATCTATTCTATAATATTCATATTTCGTGCTCCAGATACTAGAATAAATATCCAACGAGGTAGAATCATCTTGATAGAGATGACAGACTATTCTCTGTATTATCAATAGGATCAATTGTAACAAGTCACACACTCATATTCCGGAGATACCGAAACAAAAAAATTCCACGGTCGAACTACCAGAATGGTCTAGAAATCTGAGTCTTAAGTACTTTTTTTATTGAAAACCTAGAACTAAGACTTTATATATAGTCCTTAGGAACCTAATTCATCGAAATTCCATCCAGTAAAACAGATGAATTATAAATTTCCAAAATGATAGATAGAAATATCGCAAACAAAGCCATTGCGACTCCCATAAGGGGTGTAGTCCCCCAGCCCGGAGCTACTTTACCATATTCCGAATTCAATGGTTTCAATAAACTTCCTACATTAGTTTGTCGTGGCCGAGATTTAGAACTCTCCTCAACGGTTTGTGTAGCCATAAATCTTATTTAATGATTGGTTAAGATCTGTTGACTTTGTATACCTTTTCGTTGTAGTTGTAAATAAACGATCTTATTGTAGATCCATTGTGATCCTTAAATTATCTAGAAATGGAAACAGCAACCCTAGTCGCCATCTTCATATCCGGTTTACTTGTAAGCTTTACTGGGTACGCCTTATATACCGCTTTTGGGCAACCCTCTCAACAATTAAGAGATCCATTCGAAGAACACGGGGACTAATTTAAGTAATGAGCCTACCAATGGTGGGCTCCTTACTTAAAACTTAAAATTGAGATGATGAAAAATCATTTCATTTTTTAGTCGGAACCTTAGGTGGTTCTCGAAAAAAGATAGCGAAAAAAATTATCCCTAAAGTCGAGACTAAGAGGAATGTATAAACCAATGCTTCCATAGATTCGATCGTGGTTTACAATTATAGCTTCCACACCTATTAATTTTAGATCATTTACTATAGGGGAAAGAGGGAAAAAATCAAAGATAAAGATGGCGATCAATCAAGTCAAAAATTTTCTGGTACCTTAACCTTATGTCATCAAATAAAAAAAGTAGAGGCGAAAGAGACCAGAGTAATATTTTATTAGACTACTTGTCTTTTTGTAGTTGGATCTCCAAGCTTTTGGAATGCTCCAAATTCTACTTGAGTATCCAAATCCGGATCAATACCAGCAAAAACATCTCTGAACAAGGTTCTAGCGCCATGCCAAATATGTCCGAAAAAGAAGAGTAAAGCAAATGTAGCATGCCCAAAAGTGAACCAACCCCTTGGACTGCTCCGAAAAACACCATCAGATTTCAAAGTAGCTCGGTCTAATTCAAAAATTTCGCCTAATTGGGCGCGTCTAGCATATTTTTTCACAGTAGCAGGATCGCTATAACTGACTCCATTGAGTTCGCCACCATAGAACTCGACAGTTACACCTACTTGTTCGACACTATACTTTGATTCCGCCCTTCTAAAAGGAACATCGGCTCTCACAATTCCGTCTCCGTCTACCAAAACTACGGGGAATGTTTCAAAAAAAGTGGGCATACGACGTACAAAAAGCTCGTGGCCTTCTTTATCTCTAAAGATGGGGTGTCCTAACCATCCAACAGCTATTCCATCCCCGCTGTCCATTGAGCCTGCTCTGAATAATCCCCCTTTTGCCGGATTATTACCAATGTAATCATAAAAAGCTAATTTTTCGGGGATTTTAGACCAAGCTTCCGAAAAACTAAGATTTTCCGCTAGTCCCGTGCCAACTCTTCGATATATTTCTTGCTGGAAGTATCCCTGATCCCACTGATAACGAGTGGGGCCAAATAATTCGATTGGGGTAGTTGCTGAACCATACCACATAGTTCCAGCAACAACGAAAGCTGCGAAAAAAACAGCAGCGATACTGCTGGAAAGTACAGTTTCAATATTGCCCATACGTAATCCTTTGTATAGACGTTGAGGCGGACGGACACTAAGATGAAATAGACCCGCTAATATGCCCAATGTACCCGCTGCAATATGATGAGAGGCTATTCCTCCCGGAACAAAGGGATCAAAACCTTCCGCGCCCCACGCTGGATTTACGGATTGTACTTTTCCAGTTAGCCCATAAGGATCAGACACCCATATTCCAGGACCATACAAGCCTGTTACATGAAATGCACCAAAGCCAAAGCAAGCCAACCCTGAGAGAAATAAATGAATTCCAAAGATCTTGGGCAAATCCAAAGAAGGTTTTCCCGTACGTTCATCAGAGAATATTTCTAGGTCCCAATATACCCAATGCCAGATAGCTGCCAAGAAGCACAAGCCAGAAAACACAATATGTGCCCCTGCCACACCTTCGTAACTCCAAATACCCGGATTCGTTATAGTTCCTCCTGAAATACTCCACCCACCCCATGAATTGGTTATTCCTAAACGAGTCATGAAGGGTATAACGAACATACCCTGTCTCCACATTGGATCAAGAACCGGGTCAGAAGGATCAAAAACTGCTAATTCGTATAGAGCCATCGAGCCGGCCCAACCAGAAACTAGAGCCGTATGCATTATATGGACAGAAAGCAACCGGCCGGGATCATTCAATACGACAGTATGAACACGATACCAAGGCAAACCCATGGAAATACCCCTTTTTTATCAAATATCAAAGAAAAATGACACTATGTAACTTTATCGCATTGGAAAAGACTATCACTATGTATGTTATGTACCTAACCTTTCAGTATATTTTGTATAAGAAAGGGTTAAGATTTATTTCGTTTCGTTGAAAATAATGGAACAATTTTGTTCGTAAGAACAAAGAGAAGCAGATCTATTCTATACCCGATAAGTACCAATACGCAATGGGGCTTGGCCCCCTTTTTGGAGAATGAATGCCTAGATACTTGTTTATCATTCAAATGATCGACCTGCTCGTGAAAATGTGTTCTTTATTCATATAGAATAAACGGAAAAAAAATGAAGACAATAAATCCATTGGTACGTTTCCATATTAAAGTGAAGTATAGTACTTAACTTTTTTATTTAATTTAATGCCCGTTGGTGTTCCAAAAGTCCCTTTTCGGAGTCCTGGAGAGGAAGATGCAGTTTGGGTTGACGTATAGTGCGGCTTGTCAGATATATTAGGTCATATGGGGTTTACCCGTTCTCTTCACCGATCGAGATATCCTCCGTTTCGCCCAAGAAATCTTGATTGAACCATCAATTATTCGGAGCGTGAAGTGCAATTAGATCGATTTATATTGGGGATCAATACTATAAAAGAATTTATGGTTAACTTGGAACGATAAAATAAAGTATCCAGGCTCCGTTCAGAAAATATCAAATTGGTAATATATATGATTACTATAATTGTATCATAAACATTCTTTATTTAAATTTATGCTTTCTATATATTAATATTATTATTAGGAATAATCTCAAAATGCCATTCAATGGCATAGAATAAAATATATAATGAATACATGAATACATGTAATAGTTTGAGGGAAAGCATGAAAATTTATTAAAAAAAAAAGAAGCGGTACTGAGATAATTTGCCCTATATGTGCAAATATAATTCGGACAGATCTTTACCCGGAGTAGAACACCAACCTAAAATAATTGAAAGGGCCCATTCAGGAACAAGAAAATCACATCGTGATTTGAATCTCGATGAAATAATACATCAATGAGAGGTTAGTTTAATAAGTTCAATAATTTTTTTTTTTATAAGGAAGAGAAAGGGAACCAAAACTCATGTTTTTTGAAAAAATCAAATAAAGCCCTTCTTTAGAAAAATAAAAAACCTGTTACAAAAAAGAAATTAAGACTAGAATTTATACATTGATTGATTTTTTTTTCGCAATTTCATTTTAGGAACCGTATGCATCAAAAGGTGCACGTACGGTTCCTAAGGGATACTATTTTATTTTGTCCTAATCAACCGACTTCATCGAGAAAGATTACTTTTTTTAGGCCAAGAAGTTGATAGCGAGATCTCAAATCAACTTGTGGGTCTCATGGTATATCTTAGTATAGAAGATAATACTAGGGATTTTTATTTGTTTATAAACTCTCCCGGCGGATGGGTAATACCAGGAATAGCCATTTATGATACTATGCAATTTGTGCCACCCGATGTACATACAATATGCATGGGATTAGCTGCTTCAATGGGATCTTTCATTCTGGTTGGAGGAGAAATTACCAAACGTTTAGCATTCCCTCACGCTTGGCGCCAATGAGTTTTTATTGAAAAAAAGACTATGCCTTCGCCATATCAAAATATCAAATATAAAAAATAGAATTAGGAAAAATTTAAGTAATAATAGCATGGCACTTTGAGTTCGATATGAACAAACCATTATTGTTTTTTTATAACATGAGATTTTATATCGAGATAGTAGTATGAAATAAGCTTTATTTCTGATTTGATCTTATGTGTCGGGAGGACATTTTAGCGTCACAAATCTTTTTTTTTGTCATATCAGAAAGACACTTTGGGATTGCCAAATCACGGACGAGATAAATATATAAATATCTAATATAATATAAAGCAACAGAACCATCGTAGTATTTTTTGACTCTTATGAAAAGAAGGATGGTAAATGGATTATTCAAAACGATCTGACTTGATTGGATAGATTCTATTTATTCCCTTATTCTTCTATGGCTATGGAATGGAAGTGGGTAATAAATTCCATTGCAGAGCCGTATGCAATGCACAAAAAGTGCCTGTACGGTTGTTCAATTCTATTTTTTTTTTTATTCCTTTAATTTCATAATACGAGATAGAAGAACCATTCATGATGTTATATCAATATCATCAGGGTTATGATTCACCAACCTGCTAGTTCTTTTTATGAGGCACAGGCAGGAGAATTTATCCTGGAAGCGGAAGAACTGCTGAAACTTCGCGAAACCCTCACTAAAGTTTATGTACAAAGAACGGGCAACCCTTTGTGGGTTGTATCCGAAGATATGGAAAGAGATGTTTTTATGTCAGCAACAGAAGCCCAAGCCTATGGCATTGTTGATCTTGTAGCGGTTGAAAATGAAAATACTTCGGATTTCGTGTGAATCCATGATCCCGTTTTATTTTCAACCATTATTTCAATTTTCCATGATTTTATATTGAATTGAAATAATTCATAATCATCAATCATAAATCAGGTTAAGATAGATCTAAACCAACCCATTTTCATTTTATAATATAATATAATTATATATATCCGATATGCCAACTATTAAACAACTTATTAGAAATACAAGACAGCCAATAAGAAATGTCACGAAATCTCCCGCTCTTCGAGGATGTCCTCAGCGTCGAGGAACATGTACTAGGGTGTATGTGCGACTCGTTCAGATCACGAGCTCGAGCAAATGAGACAGTATCAATGATTAATATCAATGAATAGAATAGGATAGATAGAGTAGAAGAACGCCTATTACTATCTAAAATGGGGATCTATCATATACCCTTATTGTTTCTTGTGTATTGTGTATAGAATTTATGGTTTTCATTGGTGCAAATCCAATCACCTCGATTTGAGATGAGAAGCAATTCTCCATTGGTAGCAAATGGTTATCCATTAAGCGGAGGAAATGGTATTTTAAGGATAGGATAAGAAGCAAAACAAAAAGGTTATGCTCACATTCTTGAAAGAACGGACTAACAGGGTCAGCTACCTAGCCAACTTTCATAATTAAATGCCGTCACTGTATGGATAGCTCTTATTGTGAAAAGACCTATTACTGTATAATTAATGGGTAGAGCCAAAGAATGTGAACTATACAAGTTAACAATACCATTTTATTAAATGAGAGACGAGGCTCCGGCGCATAGAGAGGGCCTCACCGTTTAAGAAGTAACCATAGAAACGATGGAACCCACTATTTTTTTTTATTAGTATTCGGTAGAATTTTTTATTTCCAGGTAAACTAAATGTCTGGCCTGGAAAGAAAAAAATAATGGTTGGGAAGGTCATAGTAGCAAAAGCCATTGGAATTTATATTTTATATATCGGAATAATTCGTTTTGTTATTAATCGACCGGGGGGGACAAATAATGACTGAAAGAAGAGAATTCAATTAGTTATTCATTAAAGTTTAATTTGATTCAATGACCAGAGTTAAACGAGGGTATACAGCTCGGAGACGTCGAACAAAAATTCGTTTATTTGCATCAACCTTTAGAGGGGCTCATTCAAGACTTACGCGAACAATTACTCAACATAAAATGAGAGCTTTGGTTTCTTCTCATCGAGATAGGGGCAGGCAAAAGAGAAATTTTCGTCGTTTGTGGATCACTCGAATAAATGCAGTAACTCGCGATATTAAAGTATTCTATAGTTATAGTAGATTAATACACAATCTGTACAAGGGGCAATTGCTTCTTAATCGTAAAATACTTGCACAAATAGCTATATCAAATAAGAATTGTCTTTACATGATTTCCAAAAAAATCATCAACTAAAGGAAATTCTAATTATGAAGTAATATACAGGAATGATTGAACAAGAATTCCCCGGAGAATGAACTCCGGGAAGTATAGAATAAACTAAATTGAGATAAAATTAAGATAAGTAGTAGGAATGAACGAACATGCTTCAAAAAAAAAAATTGCTTATCCCCCCTTTTATGCATTCTGGGCCTTTTCGAGCAAAACATCCAATCCATTTGAGCTTGAATTCCGATTGGAGTTTTGAGGCAATCGAGGAATATGCCTATTTTTTTCTGGCTCTAGGACCCACAGTTCTAGGGATCGATTCGGCTCTCTCAAATTGTTTCTCATTATTAAGAAAAGGTAACGAAGATAAAATACGAGCTTGTTTTATAGCAATAGTAATTAATCGTTGTTGTTTCAAGGTCAATCTATTTACTCGTCTAGATAATATTTTTCCTTGTTCACTAATAAATCGACTAATTAAACTCATGTTTCTATAATCAATTCGATCCCCCGATACAATTGGGGGCAAACGCCGACGAAAGGAGAGCTTGGATTTACGAAAAGGTTGCTTAGATTTATCCATGGTTTAGTCCTTATTTCAAAAATTTATTTCTTTATTAATTTAAGATCTGACCGAAATAGGGTTTTATTTGTATAATTTATAATTTTGATTTCTAATTTGTATTATATTTATATATATGTATATGTTCTTCCTCTTTCTGCTCTTTGGGTTGGAAAAGATTGCACACATGTTCTGTTCGATCTATTATCTATTTCTTTATTTCCCCATGAATCGTATGCCTCTGACAATAACGACAAAATTTTCTCAATTCTAATCGACTGGGTGTATTGTGTCGATTCTTTTGAGTAATATATCTAGAAATACCCGGCGATTCTTTATTGACACCATTTCGGGCACAACAACTAGTACATTCCAAAATAACTCTGACCCTGACATCTTTACTCTTGGCCATGAACCCCCTTTGGATCGACTTAACTTAACTTTTCTATTTTCGATCCGAAAAAAAGAACAAAAAATTAATAGAAGTTACTAACTATAAATGAAATTTCTAAAGATTTGATTCTAATTAAAATTATATTAATTAGAGTAATAATAAAAATTTAATAGATTTAAGATAAATTTATTTAATTATTATTTTATTTAATTATTAATTATATATTTTATCTATTCTAATTCTATTTATATATAATTATACTATATATTAATTAGAATATTATATATATATATTCTATTTTTTATATATTAATAGATTAATATTATTAAATAATGTAAGTAATACAATTTTTTTATAACTATCAATTTTTTCTATCCTAAATACCACTATTTTATTTATGTATTTTTTTTAATTGCGCTATGATTTCGTGGAGCCTCCCCTAGACTGGACCCGCATTTCCATTTCCAAATCTAATTTTATTAGATCGACTTTTTGCTTAGGTTTAATATAGTTTTTCTTTCTCTTTCCTTAACTAGAATTAAAAAAAAGGAAATGACAAAGCGTCTGGGAATAAACGATTAATCTCTATCAATAGACCCGCTAAAGACCCAAACCATAGAGTAGTTAGCACAGGTGCCGTGGAGAGATATGTTTTTATATCTCGCATTGAAAATCCTCCTTTTTATTATTTAATGTAAAACATAGACATAGATTATATATATGGGCGTCGTAGTTCAAGATCATTTGTATTTATTTTTATGCGGAATTCGTAACTAAAATGGATATGTACAAGGGTTCTTGTCCCTAAAAAAAAGAAATAAAAAAAGCCCTTCTTTCGGAGTGTTATCAATAAATATTTCTTTTTTTATACGTTAGTTAGGTTTCATTTCAAATGTATATATAAATAATAAATATAATTTTTAATATTATATATATATATAAAGTATAAAAAAGAAGAAAAAATGGTAAGAAAATTGTATATGTATATAAATGGAGAAGAAAATAAAAATGTGGAAAACAAGACAAGGATTTTGTACAATGACATTGTAAAACCATTTTGAAAAGGGATGTAGCGCAGCTTGGTAGCGCGTTTGTTTTGGGTACAAAATGTCACGGGTTCAAATCCTGTCATCCCTACCTATTACTTCTCCTAATGGGCAGTAACGGGAGATTACTCGAAATCTATTATAAATTTTTAAATTAGACATAATCTTTCATTTTTGCATACTATACTAGGTGTTTATAAGATATTTTTGGGTATACAAAAATTATTTACGGTCATATCCCCTCCCCTGTCATAAGAAAGCGCTCTTAGTTCAGTTCGGTAGAACGCGGGTCTCCAAAACCCGATGTCGTAGGTTCAAATCCTACAGAGCGTGATGTTATGTCGAATCACATACAATAAAATAACTTAATAAATTTGACCTCCCTGCAAGGAAGAGGAGGTCAATCAAAAATATATATTATTCAATCAAAGGTCCAATTGATCACCGCGTCTGTATTGTAAATATGCAGTTACGAATAATCCTGCCAAAGTAATAGGAATTAGACCTAAAACGATTCCAAATAAAAAAACTTCAATCATTTCTATTTTTTGTTTGAGAGAATAAAAAGAGAGGTAAGATCTATCCCTAAATATTAATCCGAATTGTCCGTGAATCTCAATAACTGAGAATTGGCAATTGTTGCGCCCGCGGGACAATGGAAGACCCGACATTTAAGAGAAATACTCATTTTTATAATTTTTATAAATTGTTCATTCAATTCATTTCAAATAAGTCGTATCTTGTTCAAACCAATCAATAGAGCTGGGGTTATAGTTGAAGCAGCTAATAGAAAACCGAAATAACTAGTTATAGTAGACATGAAAGGGCTAAATTAGATATGTTCTTTTACTACATATGTTGATAAAACACTTACCTGAGTACCTAAGTCCTAAGTTTTTAATTTTCCCATATACAACAGTAAGAATATTGACAATAGACAATATTAACTTAGTGCCATCTTCATTCATCAGTCATTATACATTATAGATGGCACTAAAAAAGATAGAATGACAAGATAGAATGACATAGTAGAAAAAATCTATTTACTGGCTCTGCTCTGATATGACATCAACTGGTCATGTGATTCCAAATCAACAGATTCATTGCGCAATTCGTGAGTTGAGTGAAAGTAATAAAATAAGTAATAAAAACTCTCTCGTATCACTTTTTTTTGATCGAACGGTCCGGGCCCGATACCGCTTTTTTATTAATTTTCATTTTATTTCGGGTCCAACTCGATTTGAAAATGAGCAATGCAATGTCCAGTATCTTTTTAGCTTCTACACTTTGTCTTTCTATATCATATCTCAAATATTCTTTAAGTGATTGTTCTAACTATTTTCAGTTTTTCATCAAATACACTATCATAAAAAATTTATAATTTATTGTATTGTGTTATTGTGTATTGTATGACCAACTTGAAATAAAAGTATTCTAACAAAAAACCTTTAACCATAAAAAGGGTTTATAAATTTTGCATAGAATTGAATTGTGTAAATATGATAATATCTTTACATGAACTTTTAGAACCCATGGATTCACACTTTAAATATTATAAATAATTTGACGAATTTTCTATTCTATTAATTTATTCCATAACATAAAGTTTATGCATATACAAAGAACAAAAAGGGAAGAAAGAAATTATGTAGCATTTTGGTACTAATCGAGACTAATCGAGACTGCGTTGCTGTGCCGGAGGAAGGAAGCTATACTGATTCGATATACTCTAAATACACCTTTGGTACAAAATTGACGATCATACAAAGATGTATGGGATCAGCGGGTTTATTTTCTATTTACTGATCCCATACATCTTTCGCATAATCGATTCCCTTTTTGAATGTACAAGAAAGAATTTGTGGAGCTCAGCATGTCTGGAAGCACGGGAGAACGTTCTTTTGCTGATATTATTACCAGTA